TTATATATATATGAATATTAAACAGCATATAATAATAAGAAAGCTATCATTAAAGCAAATAATCCACAAGCTTCTGCTAATGCAAATCCTAAAATAGCTTGAGGAAATAAAGTTGAACGTAATGAAGGATTACGAGAAGTACCATTAATTAAAGCTACAAAAACTAAAGCAATAGCTATTGATGATCCACCTAAAGCTAATGTTGATATTCCAGCTCCTATATATTTAGCTGCTAAAACTAATTGCATAATAATAACATTATCATACCTTTGATAAATATTCTTCTACTATATAAATATTATTTAGGTAAGGATGTATGGCTGAGTGGTTTAAAGCGTAATACTTGAGTTATTAAGACTTAATAGTTCACATGTTCGAATCATGTTATATCCGTAATGACTATGGCGAAATAGGTAAACGCGATTAGTTTAGGTCTAATTTTTTAAGGGTTCAACTCCCTTTAGTCATATTAATGTTAAGAAATCTTAATAGAAACTTATGACTTTTATTTACTTCAGTTTATCTTCTTTTACTTCCTTAAGTTCAAGATTATTTAACCAATTATCTAAACATATTATCTTAATAGCTAGTGGTTTATTAACTATACCTACTTTATATGATTGATCAGAAATAAATGTATTTTATACAACTGATGGTATTGCTGATATTTTAATTATATTAACAGCTTATCTTATACCATTATCAATAATATCAAATTGAAATAATATAAAGAGTACATTGTTCTTTGAATTAGTCTTTAATTTAGGTATAATTTTATTAATTAATTTTATGTGTCAAGATATGACCTCTTTTTATATATATTTTGAAGCATCTTTAGCTCCTTTATTTCTTATGATAGGTTTATATGGAGCTACTAATAAAGATAAAGCAGCAGATTATATATTAATTTATACATTATTCTCATCCCTATTTATGTTATTAGCTATAACTATATATGAAATTTTATTAAATAATACTGATTATCAAGCTACAAGTTTATTAGTTTTATCAATAGATTTACAATGTATTTTATTTTTAGCTATATTTATAGGTATAGCAGTTAAAACACCATTAGCTCCAGTACATACTTGATTACCTGTTGTTCATTCAGAATCACCATTAGCAGGATCAATATTATTAGCAGGGGTAATATTAAAATTAGCTATTTATGCTATAATAAGATTAATTTTACCTACATTATCTGATGCTGCTTTTTTATATACACCTTTAGTTTATGTTTTATGTGTTATAACTATAATTTATACATCAATAATAACATTAAGACAAACTGATCTTAAAGTAATTATAGCTTATAGTTCTATATCTCATATGGCTGTATGTATATTAGGTATTTTATCTAATACATTAATTGGTATATCAGGTAGTTTAGTTTTATCTTTAGCTCATGGTTTTGTATCTCCTGGTTTATTTATTATAGTTGGTGGAATTTTATATGATAGATATCATAATAGATTAATATATTATTATCAAGGTTTATTAACTTATATGCCATTATTAGCTTTCTATTTAATTATTTTAAGTTTCTGTAATACTGGTACACCTTTATCATTAAATTTTATAGGTGAAATGTTATCATTAACTGGTTCAATTAATAGAGCACCAATATTAGGAGGATTAGCTACATTATCAGTTTTATTATCAGCTTCATATCAAATGAAAATAACTAATAGATTAACAGGAGGAATAAAAACACCATATATAAAATTAACATCAGATTGTACTTATAGAGAAAGTTTTTTAATGTTAGCTTTAATATTACCAACTATAATCTTTGGTTTCTTTCCTTATTTTATTTTAGATCTTATATGAGAAGGAAGTAATTTAATGTATAAAATTTATTCATATATATAGGTAAGATAGAAAAATAAGCTTATGAGTTGTAGACTAATTGGCAAGTCACCTAGATTTGAGCTAGGTTTATATATGTTCGAATCATATCGACTCAGGTATTGGTAGCTTAAAGGTAAAGCCTTATAATGTCACTATAAGAGATGTCAGTTCGAATCTGATGCAATACGAAGGATAACTCGGTATTGGTAAACTAACCTACTTGCTACGTAGTTGCTTATTTAGCTCTCAGCGTTCGATTCGCTGGTTATCCGTTTGACATATAACATAATGGTTAGTGTATTATATTACGAATATTTTTATGTAAGTTCGATTCTTACTATGTCATTTAATTAAGGTAAGCAATATAATGTAATTGGTAACATATAAAGCTCATGCCTTTATTATAATAGTTCAAATCTATTTATTGCTTATTTGAATTATAGCTCAATGGTAGAGCAATCCACTCATAATGGATGTATCTCAGTTCAATTCTGAGTAATTTAATAAAATTAGAAAAATAATTAAGAGAACATGATGTTGGTTCAGATCTAATGCTATATAGAGACATAACACATGCAAGTTAAGAAATTAAGCGTTAAGGTGAGTATAATAAGATAAAAAATAAATCTTATACAGATGTAGGTAATAGATATTTCTAGCCATGGAACTGAAGCCGACGATAAAAGTCACAACGGCCACATTGATAAAAATCAACTCTTATAAAGAGCAGCAGTGGGGAATCTTTGACAATGGTCTAACGACTGATCAAGTTATCTATGAGAAAATTATTAAAAAAAAGGAACTAATAAAAGATAAACTATAAATTTCAAAATAATAGTAATAATGATACTAATTATGAATGAGTCCTAACTAAAATATGTGCCAGCAGCTGCGGTTAGACATAGAGGGCAAGCATTGATCAGAATGGCTTAAAGGATCTGTAGAACGTATTAATTTATATAGAATAATAAAAGGGTAATAAGAATTAAAGTTAGAGGGATAAAATCCGAAGAAAAAATTAAGACTATAAAGAGATTACTTAAAATTATTGACGTTGTGAGATGAAGGCTACGGTAGCGACATGGATTCGATACCCATTTAGTCGTAGCAGTAAACAATGAATACAATAAAAAGAAAATTGAAAATGAATAGTATTCCGCCTGACTAGTACGCTCGCAAGGGTGAAATACAAGACATTAGACGGTTGTAGTCCCAAGCAGTGGAACATGTCATTTAATTGGATGATCCTCCAAAAACCTTACCATCTCTTGAATATTTAACAGGCGTTACATCGTTGTCGTCAGTTCATGCCGTGAGGTTTAATATTAAGTTATTGAATGAACGTAACCCTTTTCTTTATGATAAGTATAATTGTAAGATTATAGGAAGTAGAGGTAGAAGACTAATCATGATGACCCTAATGAGATGGGCTATCGACGTGTTACAATATTAATAACAATTAAATTAATTATATTAAGTTATATTAAATATTAAGAAAAAGACATAGTTTCATTTATGGATTGTTATCTGTAATTCGGTAACATAAAGGAGGAATTGCTAGTAATCGTAAACAATAGAGTTACGGTGAAATTTTTTGCTACTTCGTACTAACCACTCATCAACAGCAAGAAATTTAATTTTTACTTATTGAGTTTATATTTAAAGGACTTGCTGTAAGTTGAAATACGGTTCGGTTAGGGGAACCTGATCGGGATATATTTATTTATTCATTTATTTAGTTTATATCTCAATAGGTAGAGAGATTGATTGATAATCGATAAATATGAGTTCGATTCTCATTAAACTAATTTATATACGGTTATGATGAAATGGTAGACATATAACACTTAAAATGTTAGGATTAATATCGTGTAGGTTCGATTCCTATTAACCGTAATAAAGGGGAGATTCTAATGTTGGTAATTAGAGCTAAATTGTAACTTTAGTGCCTTTGTGCTACGACTGTTCGATTCAGTCTCTCCTCATTATGATAACTATAGTTCAAAGGTAGAACAATTGTATGTGGCGCAATTTATCTGAGTTCAATTCTCAGTAGTTATCCCTTTGCTTAGGTAGTTCAATGGTTAGAACAGATACCTCATATGTATCTAATATAGGTTCAATTCCTTTCTTAAGCTTTGTCGTATAAGCTAACCAGGCATAGCGTCCGTTTTGTAATCGGAAGGTGTGAGGTTCGATTCCTCAATACGATATTTTGACTATATGATCTAATTGGTTATGATAATACTTCTTCATAGTATTTATATGGGTTCGAATCCCATTGTGGTTATTTTTATATATAGGTGGGGGGGATAAAAATGGTATTTATAGATAAATATAATAAAGAAGGAATAGGAAAAGAAGATAGAAAAGAGATGTAGAGAGATATAGTATAAGGTATAAATAAGAAAAAGATGTAGAGAAGTAGATAGTAATAAGAATGTAGAGAAGTAGATAGAAAAAGGTATGTAGAGAAGTAAGAATAGAAGTAGATAGAAATAAGAATGTAGATAGAAATAAGTAGATAGTAATAAGAATGTAGATAGAAATAAGGTATGTATATATAATTGAAATAGGTAAGTTATAAATTATAATGGTATTAAGTGACAATAAGTTAATAGGTTAAACTCTGGTACTTCCAATACTATAATATGTGTTCGAGTCACATTTGTCATAATGAACATTGTAATTCATGGTTGAATAGTCTGATTGCAAATTAGTTCTTTTAGGGTTCAATTCCCTCAATGTTCTATTTGATTTCAAGTCCTTATATACTTTGATTTATATAATTATAAATAGATTTAAATTAAACTTAATCTTGATATATCTAACAGATTGTTGCGTAATTGGTAACGTATCTACATTGGGTGTAGATTTATGGGGGTTCAAATCCCTTCAATCTGAAGATAAAAGAATTAAAGAAATTATCCCTTAAATTAATTAATAATAAATGCCACAATTAGTTCCATTTTATTTTATACATTTATTAACTTTTGGTATATTGATATTAACTATATTAATATATATAACTTCAAAATATTTATTACCTAATATTTTAAGATTATTAATAGCTAGAAATATAATAATAAAATTATAAAAATCTCAATATAACTTAGACCTTAAATTCATATAAGTAATTAAGGAAATAAAAAGTCTCATGTTCTTTTCACCATTAGATCAATTTGAAATTAAACCTTTGTTAACAATAAATAATATAATAACATTAAGTATATCTAATTATATCATATATTTAATTATAGTTAGTTTAATAATATATGGATATAATATTATATTAAATAAAACTTATTTAGGTTGAAATAGATGAGGTATAGTTATATTATCTATATATGATACTATATTAAATATGGTTAAAAGTCAAATAGGTTCACGTGGAGGTATATATTTCCCTTTTATATTTACTTTGTTTAACTTTATTTTAATTGCTAATGTTATATCGATGATTCCATACTCATTTGCAATATCAGCACAAATAGTAGCTATAATATCATTAAGTTTAACTTTATGATTAGGATTAACTATTATAGGTTTAGTAAATCATGGATTAGGTTTCTTTTCTTTATTTGTACCAACAGGAACACCATTAGCTTTAGTACCAGTTTTAGTATTAATAGAAACTTTATCATATAGTTCAAAAGCTATATCATTAGGTTTACGTTTATCAGCTAATATATTATCTGGTCATTTATTAATGTTAATATTAGGTTCATTAATACTTAATTTAATGAGCTCTTCTTTTCTTGGTTTTGTTAGTGGATTTATACCTTTAGCTGGAGTTATAGCTATAACTATATTAGAATTTGCTATAGCTATGATACAAGCTTATGTTTTCTGTATATTATTTAGTGGTTATTTAAAAGATGCTATTTATTTACATTAATTATAAAACCTTATCTATATATTCATATATCCATATAAATTAATTTTAATGAGATTTAGAACCAAGATAAAAAAGTAGTATAAAGAGATGTCCCTATTAATACTGGTATTAAATATCTAAAGGATGAATGATATAATAATCTTATAATGAATCTAATATATAAGGTTTAGGTGATGTTATTTTCATCATTTTTAACCTTATTAGTTTTATCAACTTTAACCAATTCTACTACAATAAATAATAGTAATAATAAAATCTCATATAATACTATAATAGGTCATTCTATATTATTAAATAGATTAGGAATATTAGTCTTGAGTTATATATTAATCTTATTTATAAACTCTATAAATATAATATCCTTAAAACCAGGATTAACATTATTTAATAATTGATTTAGTTTAACTTCTTATAATTTACCTTTAATAATCTTAATCATCTTATTAATTATTAGTTTATTAATTTATAGTACAAATACAATATATAAAAACACCTCGTCTCCATATTTAGTATTATTAATATTAGCAAATAGTATAGGTTTATTATTATTTCCACTAGTTAATGATTTATTAGCTTTATATATAATAATAGAGTTACAAAGTTATTCTTTATATTTATTAACTGGTTTACATAATAGATCATATAATGCATCAAGAGCTTCATTATTATATTTTTTAATGGGTGGTGTTGCATCAGCTATTATATTATTAGCAATTTATTTTATTTATTCATTAACAGGTACTACTAATTTATCTGATCTATCAATATTAAATTCATTATCAACTAATAATCTTAATTTCTATTTTGATATATTATTAATAGCATTGTTCTTTAAAATGGGATTAGCACCATTACATCGTTGAAGTATTGCTGTTTATAATTATGCTCCTACTTATATTACTGCTTATATTAGTATAGTAGCTAAAATATCTATTTCTTCTTGAATATTTACAAACGTTATATATTTTAATTATCATATCTTTATAATCTTTTTTTACTTATCTTTAGTTATAGGTTCATATAAACCATTATATCAAATAAATATAAAAACTATATTAGCCTATAGTGGATTATTAAATTTTGGTTATATAATATTATCTATTATAACTTATGATATCTCATTTTATATATATATAATACAATATAGTTTAACTCATTTAATATTATTTTTAAGTATATTAGCTGCTAATCAATATCTAAATAAACCTATCTCAATATGATCACCTTTAATATATATACATCAATTAAAATTACCTAATTTAACATTAGCAATATGTATGATTTTAGCTTTATTTTCATTAATAGGTATACCTCCATTACCAGGTTTTTATGCTAAATTATTTATTTTAATAAGTGCATTAGAAGATAATTATATTTTAGAAAGTTTAATATTAATAGTTTGTAGTGTTATAGCTACTTATTATTATGCTAATATTATTAAAGTATTAATAACTAGTAGAACAATAAAAGAGGTAGAAGGAAATATAAATAATACATTAGCATATATAATAGCTACAATAACATTATTATTGATCTCTTTCTTTCTCTTTTTACCATTTATTTCGGAAGGATTATATTTAATTACTATTTAATATGTTTACTTTTTATTTCTATTTAACTCCTATTATAGCATGTGCATTAATATTAATTAATTATTTAATATCTACATCTAATTCTTATATTGAAAAAGATGGTCCATTTGAATGTGGATTTACTTCATATCAACAATCAAGATCTGCATTTAGTGTTGCATTCATATTAATAGCTATATTATTCTTACCTTTTGACTTAGAAATTTCTTCTATTTTACCTTATATTATTAGTGCTTATACTAATGGGATTTATGGTTTAAGTATTTTAATTATCTTCTTATTTACTTTAGTTATTGCTTTTGTTTATGAAATTAATTTAGGTGCTTTAAATTTAGAAAGACGTTATATTAATAAATTGAAAGTATTAAAAACAAGATTAATCTAATCTATTCATTTAATATATATTATTATTATCATACCTTCTGATTTACTATTCTCATACCTTATGATTTTCTTTTCTCTTCTTTTCTTTATTTAAACCTCTATTAATAGGGACATCTATACTTCTTTCGATTTATCTTTAATTATATAACTATGATTTATATGATATATATCATTCCCTTTTTTTCTTTTTAACCGTAGTGAATAAAAAAACATAAATGAATAATTCTATATCAAATTCGATATATCTTATCTCATTGGGAATCGAACCCAAATAATTACTTTAGAAGAGTAATGTTCTTACCATTGAACTATAAGATATATCTTACCTAAAAGAAAATAATTTAGGTAAGTAAATAATTATAATGGTAACCTTTTTGTTTTAAAAATTAGTATATAAAATGTATGATAAAAAATATGACATATATAACTCGTTGATTGTATAGTACATCCCACAAAGATATAGCAATATTATACTTAGGATATGGTTTAATATCAGCAATGGTAGCAACAGGAATGTCAGTAATAATAAGAATGGAGCTATCTGGACCTAATCCACAATATTTGAACGGAAACAATCAGATATTTAATGTGTTAGTAACAGGACATGCAATAGGAATGATTTTCTTATTTGTTATGCCTGTATTAATTGGTTCATTTGGTAACTTTTTCTTACCTATAATGTTAGGTGCAGCTGATATGGCTTTTGCTAGATTAAATAATATAAGTTTTTGATGTTTACCACCTGCTTTAGTTTGTATTATTGCTTCTGTTTTAATTGAGCAAGGTTCGGGAACTGGATCTAGAAAATTATATACTAAAAATAATGAGAATAAGTTTATAAATCCCCGCGAAGCGGGACATGATGATGAGTTTTATCATTATTTAGCTGGTTTAATAGAAGGAGATGGTTCTTTTGTTATTATAAAATCTCTCCTTTAAAACTATACATCCAAAATATAAGTATATAATTTGAGTCCCCTTATATAGAAATATATATTGAACCATTTTATATGGAATAATTTATTTCTATAAAAGATAAATTTCTAAAAAGATTTTTATTAAAAGAATAATGGCCCGCTCAGCGGGCTATAATTTTAATCAGTGAAATAATTTATTAATTGGGTGAATTGCATAGATATCTTATAAATAAAAGAAAATATGCAGCGAAGCATATATGCCCATCTATGATGGGGTAAGTTTTAATAAGATATATGAACGTTCAACGACTAGTGATTGAGTAAACTAACAATAATATTACCACGAGCGCCCAACACCTAAGTAATTAAATTTTTATGATATAATTTTTTATAGGTGATGACATAGTCTAAACTATATAGTAATATATAGATATAATTATTTAAATAATAATAATAAAATTAAAGTAGGGATAAAATATCCTTTTTAAAAAGAATAATCACCGATAACAAGTTGTCGGTGAAGATATAAGTTATATTAAATATAATAGTCTTTTTAAAACTAAAATTAAATAAATTGGAACAGTTTACCCACCTTTATCATCAATTAATGCACACTCATCTATATCTGTAGATTTAGCTATTTTCGCATTACATTTAACTAGTTTATCTAGTTTATTAGGTGCTATTAACTTTATCGTAACATTTCTAAATATGCGTACTATAGGTTTACATATGATTAATGCCCCCTTGTTTACTTGAGCTATCTTCTTTACAGCTATATTATTATTATTATCATTACCTGTATTAACAGCAGGAGTAACATTATTATTAATGGATAGAAATTTTAATACTAGCTTTTATGAAGTTGCTGCTGGGGGAGATCCCGTTCTATATCAGCATATGTTCTGATTTTTTGGTCAAGGATGGCCCTTTATATCTATTTATCTATATATAACGCAACAAACTATATGCAGGAAACTAATATTATTATTAATTAGTACTTTATTCATAAGATATATTATATATACCAATAAAGTAAAAATCTGATTAATTAATTACAACCCGCAGGTAACCAAAATATTTAACTTATGAGTAGGAACCTCAGAGGCCATACGTTTGTTAAGTATATCAATTCAAAGTAAAAAAAAGTATTCTAATATCCGTTTTATACAATGATTCGCTGGTATTATAGATGGTAATGGATCATTTATATTATCTAATAAAGGTTATGCTAGTTTAGAAATTACTATGCATCTTAATGATGAAAGAATATTATATATGATTAAAAATAAATATGGTGGATCTATTAAATTAAGATCAGGAGTAAAAGCTGTAAGATATAGATTACATAATAAAACAGGTTTATTAAATCTTATTAATGATGTTAATGGACATATTAGAAATCCTAATAGAAAAATACAATTAGAAAATATTTGTTATAAATATAATATTGATTTTATTCAACCTACTAATTTAGATTATGAAAATGCATGATTATCCGGTATAATGGATACAGATGGGACAATAACAATTAATAAAACTAATAATCAATTAGCTATATCCGTTAGTTATAAATTTACAGAACTTTTAGATCCATTAGTATTATTATATAATGGACATATTTATAAAGATAATGGAAAATATACGTCATATAAATGATATTTAACTAAAGAAGAAGATATTATAAATATATTAGAATACTTTAAAATCAATCAACTTAGATCAAAAAAATTAAAAAGATTAAATTTAATCAATGAATTTTATGATTTAAAGAGATTGGGGAAAACAAGTGTATCTCCCGAGACATATGATAAAATATGATCTTGATTTTTTACAAAATGAAATGATATATCTTAAAGAGATGGTCCAAAATGCATCCAGAAGTTTATATAATAATAATACCAGGATTTGGAATAATTTCACATATTGTATCAACCTATAGTAAGAAGCCTATATTTGGACATGTTGGTATGTTATACGCGTGCGCCTTACCGCTTTTATTTATTTCCTTTTGTGAGTGGGGTACTCATTGAGGAATAGCTAAGCAAGTCTGTTTATTCAGGTATTTACAATTTGTGAATACAGCGAGCTTAATCTGTTGAAGAATAAATCTGTTGACTTTCTTAACGCATCCATTAAAAATTCAAAGGTCCGAAAAGAGTGCGAGTCTTAGTCGGAAAACTCTACCTTGAATCAACGAAACAAAAATAGGAACGAAGGACTTTCAGCAACAGATAGAACAATTAGAGTTCAATAAAGGAAAAAAACATAATAATTTATGAAGCGTAAATAAAAGTGAGGGAGGAATAAATATAAGTAATTATAACTTATATAAATTCGATTCTATTAATAGTAGAATGTCTATATTACTCCCTAAACTTGAATTAAATAAAGTTTTAATATCTCGTAGAAATTATTCAACTAGTAGTTTTTCTAATTTAGATAAATTATATAAGGATAAAAGAGAGATGGAACAATTATTAGTTCCTCAAGCTATAAATAATCTTAATAATAAAGTTTGACCTACAGAAGAAGATGAATTTAAATGTAAGTTAAAAAGCTATATAAAATTAAGTAATTATTTATTGGGAGTAAAAACAATAAACCAATTTACTATAGATTTCAAAATAGAAAAAAATGATTTAAATAATATTAAATATAGTGTTGATAGAAATCTTATTAAAGATAAAGAATTATGAGTACCTATATTACTTGAAGCTAGATATAATTTAGAAAGTTTACTATTTAAAATATATTCTGTTGATTTATTAATTAATACTAAAGGAGCTTATACTTCAGGTATTGACTCAAAAAGTTTTAAAAAAGTTTTAAAGTTAGTTGATAATAATGAATCAGCGCTAAAAGTACTTAGGGATATAATAAGTAAAGCTAATACTGTTATAGCTATTGCAAAGGGTAAAACCGATCAAGCTATAAAAAGGAAAGGGATAGAAAATTTAAATATAAGAGAAAATTATAGAAGGTGATTAAAATCATCAAAAGGACATAATAAAGTTTTAGATAGTAGAAAAATATTAAAATTAATTAATATTGATCCACTTAAATATCTTAATGATTTAAGAAATAAACAAATTAGTAATAATAATAATCTAAGATTTAATATATTAAAATCTATGAAAAATCTTAAATTAAATAAATATAAATCAGATAAAGTATTAAGAGTCTTAATATTAAAAGACAATGGGGAAAAACGTCATATAGGTATAACAACGATTAAAGATCGTGGTATTCAAATGCTACTAAAAATAGTTATGGAACCATACTTAGAACCATTAGGTGATGTTGATTCATGAGGATTTAGACCTGGACGTAATTCATTTCAAGCTATTTGTCAATTATATAATCGTTTATATTATACTCAAAATAATAAAGTTACTAATGTTGATAATAATGTAAATTTAAAAAGAATAAAACCTAGAAGTTTATCTATGAGGTCAAAAACTATTAAGGAATCCCTTATAAAAATAGATAATAAAAAATATAAACAAGTAGATAAGCCTCAAAAGAATTTATTTTATAATACTAAATGAATATTAGATACAGATATTAAAGATTGTTTTGATAATATAAATCATAATTGATTAATTAATAATTTACCTTTACCAAAAGGTTATGAATATTTATTAAATAGAATATTAAAAACTACGATAGTTGAAAGATTTGATGATAATAATTATAAAATTATAACAAAAGCGGATAATAATACTAAGGGTATTCTTCAAGGTAGTATAATATCTCCTTTACTTATGAATTGAACATTAGATGGATTAAATGATATTTGTATTAATAATTCTTTTATTAGAAATAATAAAGGTAAAATAACTTATAAATGGGTTAATCCAGAAAAGTTAGATTATTATAATAATAATAATATTCCTTATAAATTTTTATCTGATTTAGCTACTAGAACTAAAATTTCAACTCATATGACACGTTATACTGATAATTTTATTGTAATAACATGTAGTAAAGAATCTTTAGATAATATCATTCTTGGTATTACTAATTTTTTAAATGAGAGAGGATTATCATTAAATAAAACTAATATAATTAAATGAAATATGAATAAGAAATTTAGTTTTTTAGGATGAACGTTTCATAATATTAATCCTACAAAGGTTAATTGAATTATTGAAGCAAGAAGAAAAGTAGTTGGTAAATTATATGATTGAAAAGGTACTTATGTTTATCCTTCTAAAGAATCTACAAGTAATTTTAGAAAAAATATAAAAAAAATCACTTCAATGTCTAATACTAGACTTGATGATATATCTATTTTTAAGAAATTAATTATATATATTTATGGTTGATCTAATTACTTTTCTCCTGGTCCTAAACAAACTCATTTTCGTCATCATTTGGATTGATATGTTTTTAAGAGATTTAGTAAATTTCTTAGAAAAAAATATAATAAAAGCTATCCTTTTTATTTTGCTAAATATTATCAAAATCCAGATGGTACTTTAAGAAATGAAATTTCATTATCTAATTTACATAAAGATACAGAAAGAGTTAAAACTGTTAAAATTCCTAAATTAGGTGATTTACATTCAGATACTAATATGGGAGTTCTTAATCTTAATAATGAATTGAGATATACTTCTATATTACTTAATTCTAAACCTTATATACTTAGACAAATATTAATTACCAGAATGAAAAATGATCTTAAATCTAAATTAATTTATAAACAAAACTTTAAATGCCCGATATGTAATGATGAATTAGTTAACTGAAATGAATTATCTAATATTAATTTTCATAATCCTGATTTTATTTCTAATCATATATCTACTGATTATCATATTAATGTTACTAATAAATATAATAATATTGAATATGATATTAAGTATTCTAATCAAGATAAAATGAATTGGTTTAAAGATATACAACTTGACCACATAATTCCTAATTTTATAGGTAGATATTATATAGAAACTAAAGAGTTTATTGAAGGTAAAAATAATTTACAATTAATACACTCTGAATGTCATAAATTAAAATCTAAACATGACAAGTCTCTATTTAATTTATTTAAAAAGTTTTTTAAAAATGAGAAATCTATATTAATTATTGATATTATTAATTTTTTTAATAAAACAACCTTTTTATATGTTGATGATCTACATAAAACTAGATTTATTAAATTTTTAAGGGGTTTATTGAATAATCTGAAAGTATAAATTATTAATTTAATATATATATGAGTAAATATAGGCAAAGAGCTGTATGCATCGAGAGGTGCTTGTACAGAATCTGTGAGGGGGAACATTCGTTAAAAAGAATTTGTTCGTCTATCTCAAGTATGGGATCAATTGGTCTTTTAGGATTTTTAGTATGAAGTTGAGTAATTATGGCTTCACCCTATAGTGATATAGGGAATAAAATTAATTTCGCTATATGCTGGAACAGTCTAGTGCTAATTAGTACCTTTTATGGTAAAAATCTAATTAGTTTTACTCAATCAGCAGACAATCTGTCCCTATATACATTAAATTGTAATAAACAGAGTGTCTCAGAGACTACACGCGAAACATCTTTTGATTTTGCCGCATTTCATTCTTATTTAGATTCATTATCAATAAACACTGATTTATTAACTGATAAATGATTAACTTGATTAATCGGTTTTATTGAAGGTGATGGAGCTATACTAGCCTATAATGATAATAAAAAACTTAGTTTAGTTATAACTCAAAAAGAAGGTGAAATCCTTTTTGAAATACAGAAAATATTAAAGATAGGAAAAGTTAAATTTTATCCTCAAGGAAAATGTGGAAATAAAAATGGATTTTATAGATGACTTGTTGATTGTCCTTCTGAAGTTTTAATTTTAGCTTACTTATTAAATGGTAATCTTGTTTTAAATCATAGAATTAACCAATTTACTTTGTGAGCTAAGGGTTTAAATATTCGTTTTGGATCAGATACTATAAAATTAAATAACACACCTGTTTCAATTACATTACAGGATGCTTGATTATCAGGTTTTACCGATGCTGAAGGTAGTTTTAATGTTAGATTTAATAAATTCGGTCATGGTGTTAATATGCGTTACATAATAGATCAAAAAGACCCAATTATAATAGATAAAATATATGAAATATTTGGATTTGGTAATATAACATTAAGATCAGGTACTAATGGAGTTTATCGTTATACAGCTGGTGGATTAAAATCCTTGGAGACAGTGATCGAATACTTTAAATTATTCCCATTGAAATCAAAAAAAAATTTATCTTTTGAATTATGGTTAATTATACATGGCCTAGTATCAAATAAAATACATTTAACTGTTGAAGGATTAGCAGAAATAAAAACCCTAAAAAAACAAATAAATTTAAATCAGAGTCAGGTAAATAAAACGGGAGCGGCGAATAAAAAGATGAAGATATAGTCCGACACTTCTTGTGAGAGAAGCATACTTTTTGTATGGTTTAATTTTTATTATATCGATTAAATACATTTATTGCATCATATGTACGTTGTAGGTCTAGATATAGATACTAGAGCATACTTTACATCTGCTACAATGGTTATAGCTGTACCTACTGGTATAAAAATATTTAGTTGAATAAGTACTATTTACGGAGGTGAAGTAAGATTAGGTGTTCCTATGCTTTTTGCCTTAGGTTTCTTATTCTTATTTACTGTTGGTGGATTAACTGGTGTTATGCTAAGTAACTCATCTATAGATGTAGCGTTCCATGATAAACGTTTAAATAAAAGATTAAATAAAAAAGAGAGTATAACTTCTATTAAACATTTTTTTAATTCTTATATATATAAAGGTGATTTTGATTCTTATAATGAACATAATTTTAAGTATAAAAAAGAAGAACTTTTAGATACAGATAATATAGATAAAAATTACCTTATAAGTTTTTGAGTTGGATTATTTGATGGATCAGGTAGTATTCAAATTAATCATTTCAGAAAAAAATTTTTACAATTTAGATTAGTTATTAAATTAAGTAAAAATGATCGTAATATATATATGTTAACTTTATTAAAATCTATTGTAGGAGGAAATATTAGAACTAGTAATGGTTTTGTATTTTGAGTCGAAAATGATAAAAATAAGATAAAGGGTATAATTAAACTATTTAATAAATATCCTTTATTAACAGCTAATAAAAGGTGTCAATTAGAGTTTTTGAATTATTGTTTAATTAATAATGACATTGATACTTATTTTAAAAAAAGAGAAGCTAAATATACTAATTTTAATAAACATAAAACAGATATAATGAGATTATTAAAGATATCTAAAGATAATAATGATTATACCCATTTTAAAGGATGATTATCTGGATTTATTGAAGCTGAAGGTAGTTTTAATATAAGAAAAAATGGTAAATTATCTTTTTCTATATGTCTTAATAATGAAGACTTTTTAATGGACTTTATTAAATGTTATTTTTATGGTAAAAATAATGTACGTATTATAGTTAAATCTGCTTATAAACAATCTATAAATAGTAATTCAAATGACTCCCTCGTAGCTAGCTGCGGGTTATATAATATCTTTTATGTATGAGAAGTTTATAATAAGGAAGTTATTAATAATATTATTAATCATTGTATTCATTTCCCTTTATTAGGTAATAAAAAAGACTCTTTTATGTTTTTCCTTTATTATAATAAGTGTCATGTTGTCATATCACTATAAAATATATTTTCTTATTGGATGTATATTTTGGTAATTATTTATATATCTGGTTATCTATCTATCTATCTCCATATGATAACTATAATTTAATATTAGAGTTATTAATTGCTTCTTTTGAAGTATATATAAATATATTGCTAACGGTAAAATCTTTACTACATCTATAGATAATAAAAATAAAAAGAATTCTCTATGTTAAATAGTGAATAAAAACAGGAATTATAATACTCTATTATTAATATAATGGTCAGCAAAGCTGGGCGATTTATAGGTTATATTTAATTTAACATAATGCTGTTTTATATGAGTAAATAAGTTCTTAATTAAAAATGGTTAAGTTTATTATTTATTAAAGATAATACCGTGGAAACTATCCCTACTTTGGGCTTATTTTTATAGATAAGTTATAATTATTTAATTATAAATAGGATCCGTAGAGACTATACGTGATAATCGAGGATTTAATTAAGTTTAAACAAGATAAGATATAGTCCGATCCTTTAGGTGACTAAAGATTATAATTGACTTATTACGTTGTTGGACATTTCCATTATGTTTTATCAATGGGAGCTTTATTTAGTTTAGTAGGAGGTTACTATTATTGAGGTCCATCTATGTTTGGATTACAATATAATAAAGTTTGAGCTGAAATACATTTCTGATTATTATTTATATCTGTTAATATTATTTTCTTACCTATGCATTTCTTAGGTTTAAATGGTATGCCACGTCGTATACCTCAATATCCAGATGCTTTTGTAGGTTGAAATTATATTAGTAGTATAGGTTCTGCTATATCTATTATATCTGTTATAGTTGGTTTAAAAAGTGTACAAATACAATTAGAAAATGGAGAAAATGAGATAGAAGATATCCAAGTTACTCCTGATTTCTTAGAATCAAATTTAACGAGAAATACAAGAGATTCAGATTTAGAGTTAATTTTAACTAGACCAGCTGATTTCCATACATTTAATGAGTTACCAGTGTTAATAGCACCAGTTAAATAAAAATATTCATATAATAAATTAAAGGTGATATATTGAAAATAGGTATATGAAATTAATATTATTTTAAGGATAATTAATCAAAATTTTAAATATGATATAAAGATATTAAATATCAATCATAATCATGAAAATGAGAAAAAGGAAAAGCTAATGAAATGAAACATCTGAGTAATTAGTAAAAGAACCAACAGGGAAAATATAAGTAACGGTGAGTGAAAATATAAAAAATCTAAAAGTATTACCATGAGGTAAGAATATAGTAGTTTCCTACTTCTAAGGATAAAAAAGAAATTTTAGATAAAAGTACTGCAAAGGAAAATTAAGAAATAGAATAATAAAGAGCAGTCATAGTATGGCGTACCTCTTGTATAATGGGCCAGTGAGTTATATAATTTAGTGAAAAAGAGATTTTTAGATATAATTAGAATCGTAATTAAGTTATATAGGCCCGAAAGCAAACGATCTACATATGTCCAAGTATATATATATTTCAAATTTATATATGACTCAATAGGTAATTGTAGCAATAATTTCTAAAGAGATGTGTGTAGTTGTGACAGACAAATCTGGTTTGCAGATAGCTGGTTTTCTGCGAAATATATTTTAGTATAGCCTTTATCTTTTTTAAACTGGTACAGCACTTAAATAAATTTGGGGAATTAGAATATAATTTTATCAAAATATTTAAACCTCGGAATCAGTTAATAATTAAGATAAGGAGTCAGACTTATTGCGATAAGGTATTAAGTCGAGAAGGAAACAACCTAGACTATTAAATGTATGTCCCAAATATTAATTAAGTGAATAAAATCTATCTTATATTAAACGTAGAAAATACGGAGAATTAAATTATAGACAATTAGTAAGTGGGTTTGACAATAATCAATTTTTAATGAACATGTAACAATGCACTAATTTTATATATATATTTTTCTATATATTTATTAATAATAGAGAAAATATACGGGTCTAAATTAATAACAGTATTATAGATATAATAAAAGGATTATATGGTAGCAGAATATATAATAAAAAATTATAAAGAGATTGCTGGCTTGAGTAACGATAGATAATATAAGATTATCCCCTTATTCATAAGGTTTAATTATAAACGAACGGTCCCTAAGATTATATATAGAAATAGAAAATTAATGGGAGAAAGAACAAGAAAAAAAGAATGAACCGTACTGTAAACCGACACAGGTATGATAATAAAGGGAATGAGATAACTACTTTGAATGAACTCGGCAAAATAAATCGTGCGACTGTTTACCAAAAACATAGCTTATTGCATACTAGTAATAGTAAGTATAATAAGTGATATCTGCCCGGTGTTAGTTCAATAAATATAAGTATTAAAAAGATATTTATATAAATAACTGATAAACGGCGGTCTTATTGTGAGGATCCGAAGGTAGCGGTGCGACAAGAAGTTCGTATTAAGAATGTGGTGTAATTCCACTAACAACTATCATATTTGTTAAATCTATCTTAACATGCATTATGAGCAATTATTTTGTATGAAGCTTAAGAGACAAATGGTGATAAGCTTTAACTGATATAAGTGAATTCATCAAGATTAGAATGACATGATTAGTATATCAAAACAGTGGATTAAAATTTCGTTAAAGGAAAATAACAAGATCAGTAGGGGTTATAAAAATGACAAGAAAGAAAATCATCGCTGCAGATTTATTTATATGATTGAAAAAACAACAAGAGTCATCGGAATATAGCTGTAATCTAAATCATTCAATAAAAGTCTTAATACGGGAACTTGGTAAACCTTTAATATCCCTATATATATATATAGGAAGTAATGTATAAAATAATTAAGCAAATTATGGAAATAATTATATAGTATTGAAGGTAAAGGAGAAACAGAAAAAGCGAAAGGTTTTATGTAATTTAAAACATATAGATAAATATCTAATTTCGAAAGAAAGCAGACTTCTGTATAAGGCTATATAAAGATATATAGTTTGAGCCGTGTGCGATGAAAGCCGCATGCACGGTTCTAGAGGGGGGAAAGTCTGAGAGGACCTACCTATCCTAACAAATTCATTGACGTATAATTGACGTCCAGCATGAATGAATAAACGATGCGATAACTGTATCCAAAGTAGACTCAGTGAAATAGCAATTGCGGTGAGTTTTTGTACTATATCTATTTTAGATATTTTATGCCGGGTTGGTATTAAATCCAACTTTATAATTAGAATAAATATAAAAAAAAGAATACAATCGAATTATATTTATATCCTTAAAATAAAAGGTTAATTAACATAAGGCAAAATGCAAATTAGAATAATTATAAATAAAAAGGTGAAAACGGTTAATGACATCTTAGTTAAAGACCGTCGGCAGTTGTATATGTCGCTACAGACTGGTTCACCGAGGTTAGACTGAAATGTCTGTCTAAATGTACAGTCGGATTCTGTAATATATTATATATAGAGGTGAAAGATAGAAACCTATGAAAATAGGAGAAAGCTTATAAGTACATAAGTAATAAACCTTTATGGGTCAAGCCCATTTAAGTTAATCAGAATTGGAAGATGCCGTATATCTGTAGGTTGACAAAAAGACCCTATGCAGCTTTACTATATCTTTATTTTGATTTAGAAATCTTTGTGATTTTAAGCCTTTTTTTATTCATTTCAGTAGATTAGGTTATATTTATATGTTAAATAAAATGAGATACCTATATAGATAAGAAAAGAATCTAATTAGTAATTTAAGAAAGAGTAAAGAGGTTAGTTTCGATGGGGCGTCGACATCAGCGAAAGCATCTGATGTGTCTAATAATTATGGTTTTTATATAAAACAAGATATTTAATTAAATTATTTATTTAATAGTAAAAAACGTACAATAATTCTATATGGTAAATAGAAAGATAATAAGTAAGGATAACAACATAATTGTGCGATGATAATAACACAAACAAGTGAAATTAGTACTTAAGTAGAGTGTAGTGAACAGGCATAAACAAATGGTATGGATGTCGATAACGAATTAAAGTTACGCTAGGGATTAAATGTTAGTTCCTTTATATAGAAATATATATATCTCCGCGTAAGTGAGATAACTTTTTTAATAAAAGTATATAAATTGGGTGAATTACAAAGATCTCTTATTAATAAGATAATTTGTAGCGAAGTATATATTAGTTAAATTAAGATATATAAACGTTCAACGACTAGTAATTGAGTAAACTAACAATAATATTACCACGAGCGCCCAATACCTAAATATATAAAAAGGTAAAAACATAGTCTGAACTATATAGTAATATATAGAAGTTGAAAATAAAAAACCAACGATAACAAAATTGAACAGGGTAATACCGCGTGAGAGTAGATATCGTCAGCGGTGTTTGCCACCTCGATGTCGTCTAGACTCATCCTCCTGGTAGCAGCAACTAGGTAGGGTAGGACTGTTCGTCCTCTAAGGAGTTACTTGAGATGGGTTAATTACGACGTGAGTCAGTAATGATTTTATCATCTATAGATCTTTTCTTCTCTGTTGCCTTAAGTGTACGCAAGGATAATAAGGTACTTTTCTATGGTTAATAAAAAAATTAGCTAAAAAAGTTGAGTTTATATATTGAATGCATATCAAATATTAAATCCTTCAGATAAGATATTAAACATTATAGATTATAATGTATTAGTTAATTTGTATTATTTGCAATTAAACTAATTAAAATTTATTCATATACCTTAAATATATTAACAGGGATTATAGATTAATTGGTAAATCTTTCGCTTTGCATGTGAACAATATCGGTTCGATTCCGATTAATTCCAGATTGTTTTATTAGTATTATTAACCCCTTAAATTTAAGAAAATTAATGATTTGATTAGATGTACCAACACCTTGAGGTATACGTTTACAAGATTCAGCTTCTCCTAATCAAGAAGGAATACATGAATTATATGACCATATTATGTTTTATTTAGCTTTAATATTAGGTTTAGTTTCTTATATATTATATGTAGTTATAGTTGACTTTAAAAATAATAAATTTGCTTATAAATATTTAATACATGGTCAAACATTAGAAATAATATGAACTATTTTCCCAGCAGTTATATTATTATTAATTGCTTTTCCTAGTTTTATATTATTATATTTATCTGATGAAGTTTTAACTCCTGCTATGACTATAAAAGTTGTAGGTTTACAATGATATTGAAAGTATGAATATTCAGATTTTGTATCAGAAAAAGGAGAAACAATAGAGTATGAATCATATATTATACCTGAAGATATGTTAGAAGAAGGTCAATTAAGATTATTAGATACAGATACTTCTATAGTTTTACCAGTTGATACACATGTTAGATTTATAGTTACTGCTAATGATGTTTTACACTCTTTTGCTGTTCCTTCATTAGGTATTAAAATTGATGCTGCTCCTGGTCGTTTAAATCAAGTAAGTGCTTTAATACAAAGAACTGGGGTTTATTATGGTCAATGTAGTGAATTATGTGGTGTTAATCATTCTTTAATGCCTATAAAAATAGAATGTGTACCTATTAATGAATTTATTGAATGATTATCTGAAGCCGAATAATTTATTCATTTATATAGGTAATGTTTATATAGCTTAATGGTAAAGCAATGTACTGTTAATACATCGATTTTGGTTCAATTCCAAATATGAACGTAATATGTAAATATTATAAAGTAATGGTTATTTATCACTACTTAATTAAAAATAAAAATTAAAAAGAAATGAATTTAATAAGTGGATTATCAAGTTTATTAGCTATGGGTTTATTATCACCTGTACAAAGTATTTTATGATTAATTATATTATTTGTTAGTACTGCTATATCATTATATAATCATGATTTTATGTTAATGGGGATTTTATATATTTTAATATATGTAGGAGCTATTGCTATATTGTTCTTATTTATATTATCTTTATTAAAAATTGATTATATACCTCAAGGTAATTTATCACCATTAATAATAACTTTATTATGTGTTAGTTTTATTCCTTTAGATTTAACATATAATTATAATGGAATAATAATGGAATTCAATGATACCTATAATGAATTAATAGTAGTAGGAAATCAATTTTATACTGAATATGCAATATTATTAATAATAACAGGTTTAATATTAATATTATCAGTTGTAGGGGCAATAGCAATAACAAGATAAATGTTACAAATACTAGAATTATTATTAATGTTTGTATCAGTTTTATTAGCTGTAGCTTTTTTAACAGTAGCTGAACGTAAAACATTAGGTTATATGCAACGTCGTGTAGGTCCAAATGCTATTGGTTATTATGGGGTATTAATGGCTATAGCTGATGCAGCGAAATTATTATTAAAAGAAATAATTATACCTACACATGCAGATAAATTAATATTATTTATAAGTCCAATTATATCATTAATATCAGCTTTATTATGTTGATCCGTTATTCCTTTTGGTCCAGGTATAACTATAACAGATAATAATTATGGTTTAATATTAACATTAGCTATAAGTAGTGTTGGTGTATTTGGTACATTATTAGCTGGATGATCAGCAAATAGTAAATATTCTTTATTAGGATCTATACGTTCAACAGCACAATTAATAAGTTATGAATTAGTTTTAACAACTATAGTTTTATTATGTATTTTATTTGCTGGTAGTATGAATCTTTCTAGATATGTTGAATTACAATCTTCTATTTGATTATTTATACCTTTATTTCCATTATCTATTATATGATTTATAGGATGTGTAGCTGAATGTGCTAGACCACCATTTGATAATGTAGAAGCAGAATCAGAATTAGTTTCAGGTCATATGACAGAATATTCATCTTCTATCTTCGTTTTGTTCTTTTTATCTGAATATGCTTCTATCTTATTTTTATCTACATTAACTGTTATATTATTTTTTGGTGGAGGTACAGGTATAATATTAGGTTTAAAAGCTAATGTATTTGCATTTACTTATATTTGAGTAAGAGCTACATTACCTAGAGTAAGATATGATAAATTAATTAACATGTGTTGAATTATATTCCTTCCTTTATTATTTGCTATTGCTATATTATTACCATCTTTAATCTATATATTAGATGCACAAATATTCATATATTAAATACATATATTCATATATACATAATATACAATTAATTAATCTTATAATAGATTTAAGGTAATAAAAAATTACAAAAAAACTAAATGAAATGATAGCAATTTTAACAACTTTATTAACATTTTATATAAGTCAAAATAATATAATAACATTATTAATAGCAATAGAAATATTGTTATTAACAGTAACAGTAAAAATTATATATATAGGTAATATATTTGATGATATTCAAGCTACTATATTTGCTTTATTTATAATAATTTTAGCAGGAGCAGAATCAGCAATAGGATTAAGTTTATTAGTTTCATATTATAGATTGAGAGGTAAAGTTACTAATATATTATAATGAATTTTTTAACATTTATATATGAAGAAACTATACATATAAAATTAGGTTCATGAATATCTTTAGGTAATATAAATATAAATTATGGTATCTTATTAGATCCTTTATCTATGATAGTTATGGTACCAGTAGGTATTGTATCTATGGCTGTTTTATTTTATGCTATAGATTATATGAAATTTGATCCTTATCGTAATCGTTTTTATATAATATTAAGTGCTTTTGTTTTATTTATGACTATTTTAGTTATTAGTGATAATTATCTTATTATGTTTATTGGATGAGAATTTGTAGGAGTTATATCTTATTTATTAATCTCTTTTTGACATACACGTTTATCAGCAATGAAAGCAGCATTATCAGCAATATTATTAAATAGAATGGGAGATGCTTTTTTTGTTTTATTTATAGGTTCAACTTTATCATTATATCATACAGTAGATTTTAGTACAATAGAATTATTAACACCTCATACTAATACTTATATATTAAATTTATTAGCTATAATGTTATTAATAGCAGCTACAGCTAAATCAGCTCAATATCCTTTAAATTCTTGATTATTAACATCAATGGAAGGTCCTACACCAGTAAGTTCATTATTACATGCAGCTACTATGGTTTGTAGTGGAGTATTTGTTTTAGTTAGATCATCTTATATATTAGAATATACACCATCAATATTATTATTAATTTTATGAATAGGTGGATTTACTACATTAGTTAGTGGTTTAATAGCTGTAGTTACTAATGATATAAAAAGAGTTATAGCTTTATCTACTATGAGTCAATTAGCTATTATGATTTTAGCTATAGGTTCAAGTGCTTATGATTTAGCTATATATCATTTATATTGTCATGCCTTCTTTAAAGCTTTATTATTTATGTCTGCTGGATCTATTATTCATAGTTTTATATCCGAAACTCAAGATATGCGTAAATATGGTGGTTTAATTGATTATTTACCTTATAGTTATATATCTATGGTTATAGCATCTTTATCTTTAATGGCTATACCAGGTTTAACAGGTTATTATTCTAAAGATATAATTATTGAATCTTTATATGGTACTTATACATTAAGTGGTTATATTATGTATTTCGTTGCTACATCTTCTGCTACATTAACTGCTATTTATTCTTTTAGAGTTTTATACTTAACTTTTTATAATTATCCTAGATCTAATAAATATACATATAGTTTAATACATGAAAGTAATTGAATGATAATACCAATGACAGTTTTAGCTATTTATAGTATATTTTTAGGTTATTATAGAGATAATGTTATATTCCATTTAAATCAAGGTTTACCTCATACAAATACATTTATAGAAACTGAATTTACTATTCCTTCTTTTTTTAAATATTTACCTATGATATTAGGTTTATCATTATCTTTATTATTAATATATTTATATGAATATATGTATAAAATAAATAAAACATCATCATTATCAAATAAAGTTAATCATTACTTTAATCAGCGTATTTATTACGATCAATTATTAAATAATTATATAATAAGACCTGTATTAATATTAGGTGGTAATTTAAATGAATTAACTGATAATGGATTATTAAAAGTATTAGGTAGTACAGGTATAAATAGATTAATACTTAATATACCCTTAATAATAATAATTAACTTAGTAATAAGTTTAATTTTTTATATTATATAAATATTCACTTATTTTCCCTTCTTATTTATATGAATATGTACAGCTTTATTTCCTATGTAAAATAATATATTTTCAAAAGAGGAAATAACAGGAACTAAGATAACAAAGTAACTGAAATAATAAGCAGTCGCAAATTGACCTAGAACAATAAAAGGAACTTCAACATGTAATTGACCTAAATTACCTAATAATAAGAAATTAAAGATAAATAAAAAGAAGGATAATTTAGATAATACTTTAAATGTATTACCTCTTATAACTGATCTATCTGTTATTGGTAATATAAATAATATTAAAATAGCAGAAAACATAGCTATAACTCCTCCTAATTTATCAGGTATAGATCTTAAAATAGCATAAAAAGGTAATAAATATCACTCCGGAACTCAAATTTGTTACTTATATTTATAAGATAAGTTCTTAAGGCTCTTTATCCTTAATTTCAATTAGTCACCTAATTGTTCAGACTATGTCATATACATAATAAAATTTATTATTAGTATAAAGGCGCTCGTGGATAATTAATATACATAAAATTTATTATCTAGTCGTTGAACGTTTATAGATTTTTAATTTATATAATTAATCTTATTTTTTACTTATATAAATTATATGTTATCTATACTTCGCTGCAAATTTTCTCATGGAGATGTTCTTGCAATTCACCTTTTTTTCATTTAAATTAAATGCGACAATTTAAGAATTTTTATTTTCTTTCCTATTAATAGTTTCTCTTTTTTAAATAGAGTGAGTATTATTTATCGAAGCCGGAGTTACCATTGGATTACCAGGAATATAGTTATCTGAATGACCTAATGTATTAGGTGAAAAGAAGATAAATAAACAAAAGATTAATAAGAAAACAAAAAGAGTAATTAGGTCCTTAAAAAGGAAATAATTGCTCATAGGAATTCTGTCTATATTCCCTGTTATTCCTACTGGATTAGATGAACCATGTATATGTAAAGCTATTAAATGCATAATAACTAAAGCAGCTAATATAAAAGGTAATAAGAAATGTAATGCAAAGAATCTTTGAATAGTAGGGTTACTTACAGAGAAACCACCTCAAAGGACAATAGATTTCCATTCTGTATATTTTTAATTACCCCAGCTAAACTGAGGGGCTTCCTACCAACTTCGCTGGGGAATAACCCATACTTACTTATAATTACTTATAAGATTAGACTATTTTATCATCTTTTATTAGATGTAGGGCGCTCTTGTTCAATAAATAATTGATTAGTCGTTGAACGTTTATTATCTATATATAATACTTCGCTACACATAATCCTTAATTAAGGACTTCCATGTAATTCACCCTATTTTCTCTATACATTTTTCAATATATAGCCGCTCATTTGAGGTATTTAAAGATTTCTATATTTACTACTTGTTTTTATATTTAATAACCATTTATTATATTCTATTTTTTTTGAACCTAATAAATTATATTTATTAAAAAACTCTATTATTTTTTTAAGGTCTTTATTTGAGGTTATATTTATTTGTTGATCTATAGATATATCTAATATATTTTTAATACAATTAAACAATTCTAAATTATCTTTTTCTTTTAATTTAAAAGATATCTCATTTTTTGATATAAATGAACCTTTAATCATAGTAAATCCAACTATTCAATGTTTAAAAAAACCTCATTTATTAAAACCTTGTTTTTTAATTTTATTATTGATATAATTATCTATATCAATTTTATTATATAAAGGATCTTCATATTGAGTTATATTATTATTTATAATATATTTAACTAATAAAAATTGTTGTTGTCTTTCTTCTGTTAAAAATTTTATATTATTTCTTTTTAATAAAGGTATTAATTCATTTTTTATATCGGTTTTATTTATTACTAATTTAACTATTTTATTGCCTTTTTTAATTTTACCTAAATTAAACTCACTTTGAATTTCATTTAATAGATCTAAATCTAATTCAGATAAATTTAAAGTTAATGATATAGCTATATTATTTACTCTTCCTTTCTCTTTATTTAATTTTGATACTTTTGAGACTTTTATTTCTCCTCCTCCATCTATTAAACCTATAAATTTTGATAATAAAATCATATTAACTGGTTTATAAGGTATTTCTGTTATAGTAGGATACTCTTCTCTATACTTATATTTTAAATTCTTAAATATAGAAGCCATCAATGATATTTCATTAAAATCATTAATTATTACTAAGTCTTGATATAATGGAATAAAGATAAACGGTACAATATCATTTCCTATAAAGGGTATAGCTGATAATAGATTAGTTATAACTGTTGCCAATATTTAAATATTATTTATCACTTATTTGATAAGTTTAAGTTATTTAAATGTTAAAATAAATAATACCATGTACTTAATAAATATTTTTCACTATGTAATACATAGTTAATTATACCTTAATATAAGACAATTTTTATTATACCTTATAATAGGTAATATATTATATCCCACCTTTATTATAGATGGGTAATTGTTTAATAAGCCTTGTGTATAATCTTATTATTATATAAATATTCGAGTGCACATTAAGCATCATTTCAGATACCCATTATTGGACCACTCTGTAGGGATATTATAATCTACCCACGGTCTTTTTACTTAACATATAAATTTGACCTGTTTTCAATAATGTTGCATTATATATCACCTAAAGATAAACTTAAGATGTAACTTATTTTTAATTATATATTATTATAAGTTAAGGGTTTTTATCTATATATAATACTATATTATAATATTTATAAAGGGATAATTACTGCCTTCTGGAAGACTATTGTTTTGCAGAATCATTCATATGTTTACCTAATTTATATTTCATTGAAGGTATAATATAAGGTTTAACTATATTAATTAATAAAGGCATAGAACTTACTTTAATATAAATAACATAAAATATTTTCTGAGATTTAGATACACCTGATTTATGTATATTACTATCTAAATTATATTTAGCTTTTAATAAAAAAACTAGATATTCTATCTCTTTTAAAGTAAAATTATTTGTAGTTAACTTTAAACCTTTTCCTATTTTTACTCCATCATTCATTATTCAAATAGCTAATGCTAAAGGAGATAAATAAATATCTAAATCTGAAGGTAAAACTTTAATTTTATTACCTAAAGAGTTAATATATCATAAATTATATATATTATTAAATTGATCATAAGTTCAAGTACTAAATCTTATACATTTTCTTATTTTACCATTTACGCTTAATCTTTTGGTGATTTTAGGTATTTTAGTATTACAAAAACCTAAATTAGCTATTAAACTATGTAAATATAATAAATATTCATCATGACTAGCTTCTTGATAAAAGGTAATTCTAGTTCCTTTACCTCCTTTACGTTTTTCAGCATGTCCATCTCCTAATAAAGAACCATATATTATTTCTATTATTCGAGTATCTTTATAAGGTCATGACTCCTTTAAATTTATTTCATCTTTACCTTTTAATTTTTCATTGTTTATTTCCCTTTTTAATATTATAATATATAAGGCAATAAAATTACCTCAATGGGACATCTGCCCATAAACGCAAACATAACCGAGAAAAGCTATTGCCATAGTTAAAATAAAAATAATAACTCCTATTGATCAAGCTAATTCCCTTGGTGATTTATAACTTCCATAATATAAAGCTTTACCCATATGTAAATACATAGCAAAAAAGAAAAAAGATGCACCATTAGCATGTATATATCTTATTAATCATCCTGAATTCACATCTCTCATTATATGTTCAATACTATCAAACGCTAATTCTATGTTACTTGAATAATGCATTACCAGGAATAAACCTGTTGCTATTTGTATTATTAAACATAAACCTAATAAAGATCCTACATTTCATCAGTAATTTATTGAACTTGGTTGTGGACTATCTATTAAATAGCTGTTAATTAATCCTAAATAAGGATTTGATTTTCTTGTTGTCATTTTTAATTTTTAATTTGTTAAATAAACTTACATAAAAAGGTGAGTTATATTATTGATCTTACCTAAAGAAATTAATAAAGAGAGGGGAGGTTAAAAAGAAAAAAAGGGAATGATATATATCATATAAATCATAGTTATATAATTAAAGATAAATCGAAAGAAGTATAGATGTCCCTATTAATAGAGGTTTAAATAAAGAAAAGAAGAGAAAAGAAAATCATAAGGTATGAGAATAGTAAATCAGAAGGTATGATAATAATAATATATATTAAATGAATAGATTAGATTAATCTTGTTTTTAATACTTTCAATTTATTAATATAACGTCTTTCTAAATTTAAAGCACCTAAATTAATTTCATAAACAAAAGCAATAACTAAAGTAAATAAGAAGATAATTAAAATACTTAAACCATAAATCCCATTAGTATAAGCACTAATAATATAAGGTAAAATAGAAGAAATTTCTAAGTCAAAAGGTAAGAATAATATAGCTATTAATATGAATGCAACACTAAATGCAGATCTTGATTGTTGATATGAAGTAAATCCACATTCAAATGGACCATCTTTTTCAATATAAGAATTAGATGTAGATATTAAATAATTAATTAATATTAATGCACATGCTATAATAGGAGTTAAATAGAAATAAAAAGTAAACATATTAAATAGTAATTAAATATAATCCTTCCGAAATAAATGGTAAAAAGAGAAAGAAAGAGATCAATAATAATGTTATTGTAGCTATTATATATGCTAATGTATTATTTATATTTCCTTCTACCTCTTTTATTGTTCTACTAGTTATTAATACTTTAATAATATTAGCATAATAATAAGTAGCTATAACACTACAAACTATTAATATTAAACTTTCTAAAATATAATTATCTTCTAATGCACTTATTAAAATAAATAATTTAGCATAAAAACCTGGTAATGGAGGTATACCTATTAATGAAAATAAAGCTAAAATCATACATATTGCTAATGTTAAATTAGGTAATTTTAATTGATGTATATATATTAAAGGTGATCATATTGAGATAGGTTTATTTAGATATTGATTAGCAGCTAATATACTTAAAAATAATATTAAATGAGTTAAACTATATTGTATTATATATATATAAAATGAGATATCATAAGTTATAATAGATAATATTATATAACCAAAATTTAATAATCCACTATAGGCTAATATAGTTTTTATATTTATTTGATATAATGGTTTATATGAACCTATAACTAAAGATAAGTAAAAAAAGATTATAAAGATATGATAATTAAAATATATAACGTTTGTAAATATTCAAGAAGAAATAGATATTTTAGCTACTATACTAATATAAGCAGTAATATAAGTAGGAGCATAATTATAAACAGCAATACTTCAACGATGTAATGGTGCTAATCCCATTTTAAAGAACAATGCTATTAATAATATATCAAAATAGAAATTAAGATTATTAGTTGATAATGAATTTAATATTGATAGATCAGATAAATTAGTAGTACCTGTTAATGAATAAATAAAATAAATTGCTAATAATATAATAGCTGATGCAACACCACCCATTAAAAAATATAATAATGAAGCTCTTGATGCATTATATGATCTATTATGTAAACCAGTTAATAAATATAAAGAATAACTTTGTAACTCTATTATTATATATAAAGCTAATAAATCATTAACTAGTGGAAATAATAATAAACCTATACTATTTGCTAATATTAATAATACTAAATATGGAGACGAGGTGTTTTTATATATTGTATTTGTACTATAAATTAATAAACTAATAATTAATAAGATGATTAAGATTATTAAAGGTAAATTATAAGAAGTTAAACTAAATCAATTATTAAATAATGTTAATCCTGGTTTTAAGGATATTATATTTATAGAGTTTATAAATAAGATTAATATATAACTCAAGACTAATATTCCTAATCTATTTAATAATATAGAATGACCTATTATAGTATTATATGAGATTTTATTATTACTATTATTTATTGTAGTAGAATTGGTTAAAGTTGATAAAACTAATAAGGTTAAAAATGATGAAAATAACATCACCTAAACCTTATATATTAGATTCATTATAAGATTATTATATCATTCATCCTTTAGATATTTAATACCAGTATTAATAGGGACATCTCTTTATACTACTTTTTTATCTTGGTTCTAAATCTCATTAAAATTAATTTATATGGATATATGAATATATAGATAAGGTTTTATAATTAATGTAAATAAATAGCATCTTTTAAATAACCACTAAATAATATACAGAAAACATAAGCTTGTATCATAGCTATAGCAAATTCTAATATAGTTATAGCTATAACTCCAGCTAAAGGTATAAATCCACTAACAAAACCAAGAAAAGAAGAGCTCATTAAATTAAGTATTAATGAACCTAATATTAACATTAATAAATGACCAGATAATATATTAGCTGATAAACGTAAACCTAATGATATAGCTTTTGAACTATATGATAAAGTTTCTATTAATACTAAAACTGGTACTAAAGCTAATGGTGTTCCTGTTGGTACAAATAAAGAAAAGAAACCTAATCCATGATTTACTAAACCTATAATAGTTAATCCTAATCATAAAGTTAAACTTAATGATATTATAGCTACTATTTGTGCTGATATTGCAAATGAGTATGGAATCATCGATATAACATTAGCAATTAAAATAAAGTTAAACAAAGTAAATATAAAAGGGAAATATATACCTCCACGTGAACCTATTTGACTTTTAACCATATTTAATATAGTATCATATATAGATAATATAACTATACCTCATCTATTTCAACCTAAATAAGTTTTATTTAATATAATATTATATCCATATATTATTAAACTAACTATAATTAAATATATGATATAATTAGATATACTTAATGTTATTATATTATTTATTGTTAACAAAGGTTTAATTTCAAATTGATCTAATGGTGAAAAGAACATGAGACTTTTTATTTCCTTAATTACTTATATGAATTTAAGGTCTAAGTTATATTGAGATTTTTATAATTTTATTATTATATTTCTAGCTATTAATAATCTTAAAATATTAGGTAATAAATATTTTGAAGTTATATATATTAATATAGTTAATATCAATATACCAAAAGTTAATAAATGTATAAAATAAAATGGAACTAATTGTGGCATTTATTATTAATTAATTTAAGGGATAATTTCTTTAATTCTTTTATCTTCAGATTGAAGGGATTTGAACCCCCATAAATCTACACCCAATGTAGATACGTTACCAATTACGCAACAATCTGTTAGATATATCAAGATTAAGTTTAATTTAAATCTATTTATAATTATATAAATCAAAGTATATAAGGACTTGAAATCAAATAGAACATTGAGGGAATTGAACCCTAAAAGAACTAATTTGCAATCAGACTATTCAACCATGAATTACAATGTTCATTATGACAAATGTGACTCGAACACATATTATAGTATTGGAAGTACCAGAGTTTAACCTATTAACTTATTGTCACTTAATACCATTATAATTTATAACTTACCTATTTCAATTATATATACATACCTTATTTCTATCTACATTCTTATTACTATCTACTTATTTCTATCTACATTCTTATTTCTATCTACTTCTATTCTTACTTCTCTACATACCTTTTTCTATCTACTTCTCTACATTCTTATTACTATCTACTTCTCTACATCTTTTTCTTATTTATACCTTATACTATATCTCTCTACATCTCTTTTCTATCTTCTTTTCCTATTCCTTCTTTATTATATTTATCTATAAATACCATTTTTATCCCCCCCACCTATATATAAAAATAACCACAATGGGATTCGAACCCATATAAATACTATGAAGAAGTATTATCATAACCAATTAGATCATATAGTCAAAATATCGTATTGAGGAATCGAACCTCACACCTTCCGATTACAAAACGGACGCTATGCCTGGTTAGCTTATACGACAAAGCTTAAGAAAGGAATTGAACCTATATTAGATACATATGAGGTATCTGTTCTAACCATTGAACTACCTAAGCAAAGGGATAACTACTGAGAATTGAACTCAGATAAATTGCGCCACATACAATTGTTCTACCTTTGAACTATAGTTATCATAATGAGGAGAGACTGAATCGAACAGTCGTAGCACAAAGGCACTAAAGTTACAATTTAGCTCTAATTACCAACATTAGAATCTCCCCTTTATTACGGTTAATAGGAATCGAACCTACACGATATTAATCCTAACATTTTAAGTGTTATATGTCTACCATTTCATCATAACCGTATATAAATTAGTTTAATGAGAATCGAACTCATATTTATCGATTATCAATCAATCTCTCTACCTATTGAGATATAAACTAAATAAATGAATAAATAAATATATCCCGATCAGGTTCCCCTAACCGAACCGTATTTCAACTTACAGCAAGTCCTTTAAATATAAACTCAATAAGTAAAAATTAAATTTCTTGCTGTTGATGAGTGGTTAGTACGAAGTAGCAAAAAATTTCACCGTAACTCTATTGTTTACGATTACTAGCAATTCCTCCTTTATGTTACCGAATTACAGATAACAATCCATAAATGAAACTATGTCTTTTTCTTAATATTTAATATAACTTAATATAATTAATTTAATTGTTATTAATATTGTAACACGTCGATAGCCCATCTCATTAGGGTCATCATGATTAGTCTTCTACCTCTACTTCCTATAATCTTACAATTATACTTATCATAAAGAAAAGGGTTACGTTCATTCAATAACTTAATATTAAACCTCACGGCATGAACTGACGACAACGATGTAACGCCTGTTAAATATTCAAGAGATGGTAAGGTTTTTGGAGGATCATCCAATTAAATGACATGTTCCACTGCTTGGGACTACAACCGTCTAATGTCTTGTATTTCACCCTTGCGAGCGTACTAGTCAGGCGGAATACTATTCATTTTCAATTTTCTTTTTATTGTATTCATTGTTTACTGCTACGACTAAATGGGTATCGAATCCATGTCGCTACCGTAGCCTTCATCTCACAACGTCAATAATTTTAAGTAATCTCTTTATAGTCTTAATTTTTTCTTCGGATTTTATCCCTCTAACTTTAATTCTTATTACCCTTTTATTATTCTATATAAATTAATACGTTCTACAGATCCTTTAAGCCATTCTGATCAATGCTTGCCCTCTATGTCTAACCGCAGCTGCTGGCACATATTTTAGTTAGGACTCATTCATAATTAGTATCATTATTACTATTATTTTGAAATTTATAGTTTATCTTTTATTAGTTCCTTTTTTTTAATAATTTTCTCATAGATAACTTGATCAGTCGTTAGACCATTGTCAAAGATTCCCCACTGCTGCTCTTTATAAGAGTTGATTTTTATCAATGTGGCCGTTGTGACTTTTATCGTCGGCTTCAGTTCCATGGCTAGAAATATCTATTACCTACATCTGTATAAGATTTATTTTTTATCTTATTATACTCACCTTAACGCTTAATTTCTTAACTTGCATGTGTTATGTCTCTATATAGCATTAGATCTGAACCAACATCATGTTCTCTTAATTATTTTTCTAATTTTATTAAATTACTCAGAATTGAACTGAGATACATCCATTATGAGTGGATTGCTCTACCATTGAGCTATAATTCAAATAAGCAATAAATAGATTTGAACTATTATAATAAAGGCATGAGCTTTATATGTTACCAATTACATTATATTGCTTACCTTAATTAAATGACATAGTAAGAATCGAACTTACATAAAAATATTCGTAATATAATACACTAACCATTATGTTATATGTCAAACGGATAACCAGCGAATCGAACGCTGAGAGCTAAATAAGCAACTACGTAGCAAGTAGGTTAGTTTACCAATACCGAGTTATCCTTCGTATTGCATCAGATTCGAACTGACATCTCTTATAGTGACATTATAAGGCTTTACCTTTAAGCTACCAATACCTGAGTCGATATGATTCGAACATATATAAACCTAGCTCAAATCTAGGTGACTTGCCAATTAGTCTACAACTCATAAGCTTATTTTTCTATCTTACCTATATATATGAATAAATTTTATACATTAAATTACTTCCTTCTCATATAAGATCTAAAATAAAATAAGGAAAGAAACCAAAGATTATAGTTGGTAATATTAAAGCTAACATTAAAAAACTTTCTCTATAAGTACAATCTGATGTTAATTTTATATATGGTGTTTTTATTCCTCCTGTTAATCTATTAGTTATTTTCATTTGATATGAAGCTGATAATAAAACTGATAATGTAGCTAATCCTCCTAATATTGGTGCTCTATTAATTGAACCAGTTAATGATAACATTTCACCTATAAAATTTAATGATAAAGGTGTACCAGTATTACAGAAACTTAAAATAATTAAATAGAAAGCTAATAATGGCATATAAGTTAATAAACCTTGATAATAATATATTAATCTATTATGATATCTATCATATAAAATTCCACCAACTATAATAAATAAACCAGGAGATACAAAACCATGAGCTAAAGATAAAACTAAACTACCTGATATACCAATTAATGTATTAGATAAAATACCTAATATACATACAGCCATATGAGATATAGAACTATAAGCTATAATTACTTTAAGATCAGTTTGTCTTAATGTTATTATTGATGTATAAATTATAGTTATAACACATAAAACATAAACTAAAGGTGTATATAAAAAAGCAGCATCAGATAATGTAGGTAAAATTAATCTTATTATAGCATAAATAGCTAATTTTAATATTACCCCTGCTAATAATATTGATCCTGCTAATGGTGATTCTGAATGAACAACAGGTAATCAAGTATGTACTGGAGCTAATGGTGTTTTAACTGCTATACCTATAAATATAGCTAAAAATAAAATACATTGTAAATCTATTGATAAAACTAATAAACTTGTAGCTTGATAATCAGTATTATTTAATAAAATTTCATATATAGTTATAGCTAATAACATAAATAGGGATGAGAATAATGTATAAATTAATATATAATCTGCTGCTTTATCTTTATTAGTAGCTCCATATAAACCTATCATAAGAAATAAAGGAGCTAAAGATGCTTCAAAATATATATAAAAAGAGGTCATATCTTGACACATAAAATTAATTAATAAAATTATACCTAAATTAAAGACTAATTCAAAGAACAATGTACTCTTTATATTATTTCAATTTGATATTATTGATAATGGTATAAGATAAGCTGTTAATATAATTAAAATATCAGCAATACCATCAGTTGTATAAAATACATTTATTTCTGATCAATCATATAAAGTAGGTATAGTTAATAAACCACTAGCTATTAAGATAATATGTTTAGATAATTGGTTAAATAATCTTGAACTTAAGGAAGTAAAAGAAGATAAACTGAAGTAAATAAAAGTCATAAGTTTCTATTAAGATTTCTTAACATTAATATGACTAAAGGGAGTTGAACCCTTAAAAAATTAGACCTAAACTAATCGCGTTTACCTATTTCGCCATAGTCATTACGGATATAACATGATTCGAACATGTGAACTATTAAGTCTTAATAACTCAAGTATTACGCTTTAAACCACTCAGCCATACATCCTTACCTAAATAATATTTATATAGTAGAAGAATATTTATCAAAGGTATGATAATGTTATTATTATGCAATTAGTTTTAGCAGCTAAATATATAGGAGCTGGAATATCAACATTAGCTTTAGGTGGATCATCAATAGCTATTGCTTTAGTTTTTGTAGCTTTAATTAATGGTACTTCTCGTAATCCTTCATTACGTTCAACTTTATTTCCTCAAGCTATTTTAGGATTTGCATTAGCAGAAGCTTGTGGATTATTTGCTTTAATGATAGCTTTCTTATTATTATATGCTGTTTAATATTCATATATATATAAAAAGATATTCATATAAAAGTTATTAGATTAATGGTAAAATCATAGTTCTTACACAACTGAGACATAGGTTCAATTCCTATATAACTTATAAGAGTATAACTTAATGGTAAAGTTTTTGTCTTCAACACATATAATAGTAGTTCGATTCTACTTACTCTTGTTTTGCTTTTGTAGCTTAAATGGTAGAGCATTCGCTTGAAGCGCGACTAGTGTAAGTTCAATTCTTTCCAAAGGCATTTTGAGTTAATAGTCTAATGGTTAAGACAATTACCTTTTAAGTAATATATATTGGTTCAATTCCAATTTAACTCAAAAAAAATTTTATATATCAATATGATTATTTTCTTTTTATGACTAATTCTATAAGAGGTTATATACAATTACATCCTTTTCATTTAGTTAACCCATCTCCTTGACCTTTATATACTTCTTTTGTTTTAATGAATTTAGCTTTAACTATTGGTTTAACTGCTCATAATTATATAAGTAATAATTACTATCTTTTATTAAATATTATAAGTATATTATATGTATTAACATTATGATTTAAAGATGTTGTAGCTGAAAGTACATATTTAGGTGATCATACTAAAGCTGTTAAAAATGGATTAACACAAGGTTTTTATTTATTTGTTATTAGTGAAATTTTAATTTTTGCTTCATTATTTTGAGCATATTTACATTCATCATTAAATCCTACTATGGAAATTGGTATGTCTTGACCACCTATTGGTATAGAAACTATATCACCAAGTGAATTACCTTTATTAAATACTATCATTTTATTAGCTTCTGGTGTTACTATAACTATGGGACATCATGCTTTAATTAATAGTAATAGAAAAGATACATTATATGGTTTCATATTTACTTCCTTATTAATAATAATATTTGTTATATTACAAATCTTTGAATTCATGTTTTCTGTATTTACTATTTCTGATGGTATATATGGTTCAACATTTTATGCATTAACAGGTTTACATTTCTTTCATATGAATAGTATAGCTATAATGTTAATTGTATGTGTATGAAGAATTTATAATTATGATTTTACTAATAATAGTCATGTATTTATAGAAATGACAGTAATATATTTACATGTATTAGATATATTATGATTATTTATTTATATAATATGTTATTGATGAGGTTCATAAATATATTCATATAAGATATACCTATTATGAGATATAATGTATAGTAGTATATAAATATAAGAATAAGATATAATGTATAGTAGTATATAAATATAAGAATCTAATTAATCATAAAGTAGATAGTTATATGTAATAGTAGGGATAATAATAAGATATAGGTATAGGCTTTAGTTAAAATTAATCATATAAGGAAGGTAAAAATCAATTATCTATATCTAAATAAAATAACCATAAAAGGGAAGGATAATAAAATCGTATCGATAGTAAATATAAAATCTAATTAAAGAAGTAATTCGAAGAAGGTTTATATTATCTAGCCTATTATATCTCATATATATCTATATAAGAAGAATAAAATTAACTATCACTGATATGATATGATATTATAAGATAATAAATAAGATGTATATAAGGGAAAGGATAAATTAATATGATCATATATCTATTTCTAAATAAAAGATTAATCTAAATAAAATAGGATACTTAATTTCTACAATTATACAGTTTTGTTATACCAAATATATTATCTATATTACCTATACACCTAAAATTTAAATTTTAAGTGGGATGGTAGCTTAGATGATCTATATCATAAGTTGTAATAAGGATAAATTAAATAAGATCATATCAAAAGAGGTAATAAATAGAAAATAACTTAATTATATGGTCACCTTTTATGAGATTAAAATTATAATTAAGGTATATAAACAATAGGATAAAGTTAAAAGAAGAGAAAAATGAAAAGAAGAGATATAATAACCCCGAAAATTTATTTTTGGGGTAAGGGGTAAAAATAAGCAAATAAAGAGTAAAAATCCGAGAAGAGAAATAAGTACCTATAAACTAACAACTACCCAGCTTGCTGGGTGATAAGATAAGATATTTATCTATATAAATAATAGAAATCTATAAGTAAAGCTCTAATAGAATTAAAAATATCTTATTTAAAGATAATGAAAATCAAGGGGTGAGATATATAGTAAGAAGTAAAAATCAAAAAGAAGTAAACCAAAAATTATTATCTATTTAGTTAAAGGAGTATTAAGAAGTAAAAATCAAATAGAAAAGAAATTTAACAAAAAGAGTAATCCGTAAGGAGTAGTAAGAATGAATAATCAAACCTAAGTAACTAAAAATATACTGCGCAGAATGCGCGAAATAATGCGTATATAAAAGTAACCCGTAAGGGCTTAATAAGAAGGAAAGTTTAAAAAGAATTAACTAAACTTATCCGCGCAGCGAAAAGAAAATTAACATAAAGAGTAATCCGTAAGGAGTAGTAAGAATTAAAAATCAAATAGAAATAAGATCAAAAAGAAGTGAAAGATAATTTTTAATAAAAATAAATTAGGAAGTAAGAAGAGGTTATAAAAAAGAAGAAACAAAAATCAAGTTAATTTGTCGACCAAAAAATAAATTTAAAACAATGAAATCCGGCCGAAGGCCAAAAAATATTCTATTTTTCTGGTCGTATTATCTTATATATTTATAATGTTTCTTTAATTTACTTATATAAAAATTAACTAATTTAACCTTTAACTTAATTGATTATAAATTATATAATAAGATATATAAGTCAACCTATTAATTTAAAATTTCGGGGGGTGAGAAAGTAATAAAAAAGAAGAAATAATAAACCCCCCCTAAAATAGAATTTTCTATTTTAGGGGGGATAGTAAATATAATAGAGTATATAAAATAAGATATTTGATAATAGATATATTAATTGAGATATGGTATAAATAATAATAAGTATAGTAAATAGAAATATGTATTATATAAGATATCTATATATGTTAAGTAAAAAAAATTAAATATAAAAGTTAGTCGATATAATAGCTTGTATTTTAATTAATAAATATAAAAGCCTATATAATATAGTATTAAATAAAAATAATAAGAAGATATAGTATAAGCTCTTATAACATATAACTACCACCAGCTAGCTGGTGAATATGAGATTTATTTTAATATATAATAGATATGTAAAAATATAATTGCTTAAATCAACCATAAATAAATAGGTAAAAATATAATACTTATTATACTTGTATGTAAGGATATATAAATAAGGTAAAATCGAAAAGATTAATTATATATAAACTCAATAAGTAATTCTAAGGGTATTTTAGATATTAAATTTTAGTATGAGATAAATAAAAGAGAAATTTTAAATTAATAGGTTGACTTATATATCTTATTATATAATTTATAATCAATTAAGTTAAAGGTTAAATTAGTTAATTTTTATATAAGTAAATTAAAGAAACATTATAAATATATAAGATAATACGACCAGAAAAATAGAATATTTTTTGGCCTTCGGCCGGATTTCATTGTTTTAAATTTATTTTTTGGTCGACAAATTAACTTGATTTTTGTTTCTTCTTTTTTATAACCTCTTCTTACTTCCTAATTTATTTTTATTAAAAATTATCTTTCACTTCTTTTTGATCTTATTTCTATTTGATTTTTAATTCTTACTACTCCTTACGGATTACTCTTTATGTTAATTTTCTTTTCGCTGCGCGGATAAGTTTAGTTAATTCTTTTTAAACTTTCCTTCTTATTAAGCCCTTACGGGTTACTTTTATATACGCATTATTTCGCGCATTCTGCGCAGTATATTTTTAGTTACTTAGGTTTGATTATTCATTCTTACTACTCCTTACGGATTACTCTTTTTGTTAAATTTCTTTTCTATTTGATTTTTACTTCTTAATACTCCTTTAACTAAATAGATAATAATTTTTGGTTTACTTCTTTTTGATTTTTACTTCTTACTATATATCTCACCCCTTGATTTTCATTATCTTTAAATAAGATATTTTTAATTCTATTAGAGCTTTACTTATAGATTTCTATTATTTATATAGATAAATATCTTATCTTATCACCCAGCAAGCTGGGTAGTTGTTAGTTTATAGGTACTTATTTCTCTTCTCGGATTTTTACTCTTTATTTGCTTATTTTTACCCCTTACCCCAAAAATAAATTTTCGGGGTTATTATATCTCTTCTTTTCATTTTTCTCTTCTTTTAACTTTATCCTATTGTTTATATACCTTAATTATAATTTTAATCTCATAAAAGGTGACCATATAATTAAGTTATTTTCTATTTATTACCTCTTTTGATATGATCTTATTTAATTTATCCTTATTACAACTTATGATATAGATCATCTAAGCTACCATCCCACTTAAAATTTAAATTTTAGGTGTATAGGTAATATAGATAATATATTTGGTATAACAAAACTGTATAATTGTAGAAATTAAGTATCCTATTTTATTTAGATTAATCTTTTATTTAGAAATAGATATATGATCATATTAATTTATCCTTTCCCTTATATACATCTTATTTATTATCTTATAATATCATATCATATCAGTGATAGTTAATTTTATTCTTCTTATATAGATATATATGAGATATAATAGGCTAGATAATATAAACCTTCTTCGAATTACTTCTTTAATTAGATTTTATATTTACTATCGATACGATTTTATTATCCTTCCCTTTTATGGTTATTTTATTTAGATATAGATAATTGATTTTTACCTTCCTTATATGATTAATTTTAACTAAAGCCTATACCTATATCTTATTATTATCCCTACTATTACATATAACTATCTACTTTATGATTAATTAGATTCTTATATTTATATACTACTATACATTATATCTTATTCTTATATTTATATACTACTATACATTATATCTCATAATAGGTATATCTTATATGAATATATTTATGAACCTCATCAATAACATATTATATAAATAAATAATCATAATATATCTAATACATGTAAATATATTACTGTCATTTCTATAAATACATGACTATTATTAGTAAAATCATAATTATAAATTCTTCATACACATACAATTAACATTATAGCTATACTATTCATATGAAAGAAATGTAAACCTGTTAATGCATAAAATGTTGAACCATATATACCATCAGAAATAGTAAATACAGAAAACATGAATTCAAAGATTTGTAATATAACAAATATTATTATTAATAAGGAAGTAAATATGAAACCATATAATGTATCTTTTCTATTACTATTAATTAAAGCATGATGTCCCATAGTTATAGTAACACCAGAAGCTAATAAAATGATAGTATTTAATAAAGGTAATTCACTTGGTGATATAGTTTCTATACCAATAGGTGGTCAAGACATACCAATTTCCATAGTAGGATTTAATGATGAATGTAAATATGCTCAAAATAATGAAGCAAAAATTAAAATTTCACTAATAACAAATAAATAAAAACCTTGTGTTAATCCATTTTTAACAGCTTTAGTATGATCACCTAAATATGTACTTTCAGCTACAACATCTTTAAATCATAATGTTAATACATATAATATACTTATAATATTTAATAAAAGATAGTAATTATTACTTATATAATTATGAGCAGTTAAACCAATAGTTAAAGCTAAATTCATTAAAACAAAAGAAGTATATAAAGGTCAAGGAGATGGGTTAACTAAATGAAAAGGATGTAATTGTATATAACCTCTTATAGAATTAGTCATAAAAAGAAAATAATCATATTGATATATAAAATTTTTTTTGAGTTAAATTGGAATTGAACCAATATATATTACTTAAAAGGTAATTGTCTTAACCATTAGACTATTAACTCAAAATGCCTTTGGAAAGAATTGAACTTACACTAGTCGCGCTTCAAGCGAATGCTCTACCATTTAAGCTACAAAAGCAAAACAAGAGTAAGTAGAATCGAACTACTATTATATGTGTTGAAGACAAAAACTTTACCATTAAGTTATACTCTTATAAGTTATATAGGAATTGAACCTATGTCTCAGTTGTGTAAGAACTATGATTTTACCATTAATCTAATAACTTTTATATGAATATCTTT